CTTCGTACAGTGCCAAATAAGTTATTGGGTGTTCTTTTAATGGTTTCTGTACCGGCGGGATTATTAACTGTACCGTTTTTGGAGAATGTCAATAAATTCCAAAATCCATTTCGTCGTCCAGTAGCGACAACCGTCTTTTTGATTGGTACCGCAGTAGCCCTTTGGTTGGGTATTGGAGCAACATTACCGATTGATAAATCCCTAACTTTAGGTCTTTTTTAAATTGATTCAATTGTGAAATAAATCAAATATCACTAAAATATCACGACGTGTGTATCTAGGGAATAGTTGCTTCAAAGTGAATTACCCCTAGATACACATATTTATTTAATGAAATTTTTGATTTATTTTGAGTATACGGATTCTGTTAAAGATTCAAACTTCATTTTTGTTTTTTTTTATAAAGTTTTTCTACAAAAAAATCCAATGGATTTCAAATTTATGCAAAATTCTTTTCCATTTCGAGAATGTCTAATATATGTTTTACGTCTTCTATGCGAAAATGTTTTATTTTCATAAGTTCGTCTGGACTATTATTCAAAAGGTCAAATAATGTATGTATATTGGACCTTTTGAGGCAATTATAGATCCTAGGAGGCAATTCTGATTGGTCAATAAAAATATATTTTAATGCTATTTCTTTTTTCTTTTTCCTTAGTTTAGCCAATTTCTCATGAAAAGTAAAAAGGGGTAAAGTAACTTTCTGTTTATTGTTTTTTAAATGGAAGTTTTCTTTTTCTTCTTCCGCATGTAAAAAAGGAATAAATAAATCAATCAAATTCCGAGAGGCTTCATGAAGTGCTTCTTTAGGAGTTAAACTTCCATTGGTCCATATTTCGAGAAAAAGTATCTCTTGTTTTTCATTCCCATTTACATAAGAATGAATACTATGATTCGCATTTCGAACAGGCATGAATATAGCATCTATAGGATAACTTGCGTCTTGAAAATTATTTGGCGTTTGTATACGATATCCGCGATTCCTCTCGATCTTTAATTCAATACACAAATTAATTGGTTCCGTTAGGTTAGCTATATGCTGCGTATTATCAACGATTTCCACCGAAGGTGGTAAGATGATGTCTTGAGCAGTTACGCAGCCAGGACCCTTGACACAAATAGACGCATCACGAGTTCCATACAGATTACTTCTCAATACAATTTCTTTCAAATTCATTAAAATTTCATGTACTGATTCTTGAATACCGACTATGGTAGAGTATTCATGTGGGATTTTTTCAGATTTTGCACGTGTGATACATGTTCCCTCTATTTCTCCAAGTAAAGCTTTTCGCATCGCAATGCCTATAGTATCCGCTTGCCCCTTCATAAGTGGAGACAGAATAAAGCGTCCATAATAAAGACGCTTACTGTCTGCTCTTGATTCAACACACTTCCACTTTAGTGTCCGAGTCAATACTCTTATTTTCTCTCGAACCATAGTAATATTTTTTGATCAAATCATTGAATTATTTATTTCTCTTGAAATTTATCTTCAATGTTTATTTTTACACACGTCGTTTTTTAGGGGGCCTACAGCCATTATGTGGCATAGGGGTTACATCCCGTATGAAACTTAATAGTATACCGCTTCTACGGATAGCTCTTAATGCTGCATCTCTTCCGAGACCAGGGCCCTTTATCATAACTTCGGCTCGTTGCATACCTTGATCCACTACTGCCCGAATAGCATTTCCTGCTGCGGTTTGAGCGGCAAATGGTGTCCCTCTTCTTGTACCTTTGAATCCACACGTACCGGCGGAGGACCAAGAAATTACCCGACCTCGTACATCTGTAACAGTCACAATTGTATTGTTGAAACTTGCTTGAACATGAATAACGCCCTTTGGTATTCTACGCGTACTTTTACGTGAGCTAATACGTCCATTTCTACGTGAACCGATTCTTGGTATGGGTTTTGCCATATTTTACCATCTCATAAATCTAAGTCAGGGATATATGGATATATCCATTTCATGTCAAAACGGATCCTTTAATTGATTTTTATGTGTATATTGTGGGTGGCCTTTAGGGGTCCTTTTTTTATAAAGATTATCCTTGTCTTTGTTTATGTCTCGGATTGGAACAAATTACCATAATTCGTCTCCGCCTACGGATCAGGCGACATTTTTCACAAATTTTCCGAATGGAGGCCCTTATTTTCATATTTGTCATTCCTTACCTTAATTCCGAATCTACTTATTGGAAGAAAATAAGTTTCTTTAAATTTTCTATTTCGAATTGTATCCCTACAAAAAAAGAATATTGCCCGTGAAAAGACTACTTCACCTAATCCTTTGTTTCGTAGTCTCTAAATTATACGCCCTTTGGTTCTGGTTGAATCGTAACAACTTACTGAAAGTTTGACTCTCTATGACCTAGTATATGGATAAAACTACGGCGAATCCTTCCTGAAACGTAACCTAGAATTGGATCCTCATTATCTAAACAAACCCAAAATATACCATTGGTAAGTGATTCAGTAATTAAACCTTCAGAACTCCTTTTTTGTTCTTTCATTCCAGATGAAACATCTTTCAAAGTATCAATTAATGAAGGGGGAGTGGTATTAGAAACCTACCTCTTCTCTTTTTTTTTTTTACAAATAGGGAAGTTCTGTGTATAATTCGAATATCATAAAGATTACCATATATAACACAAAATTTCGCCGCCGATTCCCTGTAGTCGAGCTTCTCGGTCTGTCATTATACCCCGAGAAGTAGAAAGAATTACAATGCCCATTCCGCCTAAAATTCTAGGAATTTGTTGATAGTTAGAATATATTCGGAGACCAGGTCGACTGATCCGTTTTAAATTTAAAATCGTTTTATATGGTCCTTTCCTATTTCTTCTATGTCGTAGGGTTAAAACCCAAAAATCCTTGTTGCTTTCCCGATGTTTCCGTACGTTTTCAATAAAACCTTCTCGTAAAAGTATTTTAACAATGTTTTCGGTGATGTTAGTAGATGGTATTCGAACCATTCCTTTTCTATTCATGTCAGCATTGCGAATAGAGGTTATTATGTTAGCAATAGTGTCCTTACCCATGATAAACGAAAATTATTGGTTACTTTAAATTTTGATCTAATCAACAGTCTTTTTTATTAAATAGTTATGAATTTAAAAAGGTATATACGTGATACACAATCTACTAATTAATTTCATTCAAATACTATAACTATCTCACGGTCTCATCTTATAATACTTCAGGTGCTAATGAAATTATTTTAGTGAAATTTAACTGTCTCAATTCTCGGGCAATCGCACCAAAAATTCTAGTTCCTTTTGGATTTCCTTCTTGATCAATAACAACCGCAGCATTGTCATCATATCGTATTATCATACCGTTTTCTCGTTTGAGTTCTTTACAAGTACGTACAATTACAGCTCTGATCACTTCTGATCTTTCTAGAGGTGTATTTGGGACGGCTTTCTTGATTACAGCAACAATAACGTCACCAATATGAGCATATCGTCGATTACTAGCCCCTATGATTCGAATACACATCAATTCTCGGGCTCCGCTGTTATCTGCTACATTCAAAAGGGTTTGAGGTTGAATCATATTATTTTGGAATCTTTTCTTTCAATGCAAAGGGCGAAGTAAAAAAAAAAAAGAAATATTGTTTTTCCAAAAAAAAAAGAAATCTGCAATTGTTTTTTTTTTCATCTCAAACAAAGACCGCTGTCCTTTGATTCTACATTTCTATCCCGAAGTAATGAATTGGGTTCGTATAGGCATTTTGGATGCCGCTATTGAAATAGCTTTTCTGGCTATATTTTCAGCTACTCCACTCATTTCATAAAGTATTCTACCTGGTTTAACAACAGCTACCCAATATTCGGGGGATCCTTTCCCTGAACCCATACGTGTTTCTGTGGGTCTTAGTGTAACGGGTTTGTCTGGAAATATACGTACCCATATTTTTCCGCCGCGTCGTGCATTTCGTGTCATTGCCCTTCGTCCCGCTTCGATTTGTCTAGATGTGATCCAAGCGGGTTCAAGTGCCTGAATAGCGTATCTACCGAAGCAAATACGATTGCCTCGATAAGATATTCCTTTCATTCTTCCTCTATGGTGTTTACGAAATCTGGTTCTTTTGGGGTTATAGTTGATGGTTATTTCTCAATTCCATCTCTACTACAGAACCGGACATGAGAGTTTCTTCTCATCCAGCTCCTCGCGAATGAAACGATTCAAAAAAATATACATGTATTTACTGAATAATAGATTGAATTATGGGATTCTTTGAGATTTCATTTAATCAATCTATTCGAAATTCGAAATTTGTATATCTTCTTTTGATAGAAAACTCAACTCTTTATAGATTCTAGAATAATAGAATAATTTTTTTTATTATAGTTTTCTAAAAAATTATAGATAATATAATCTCGTTTTGTTATTTTTTCTTTTATTATTTTATTATAAGGTTATAACAAATCTTTATTTTGTTTTGCCTTTTCTTTTTTTATCTATTATTATATTTGATCGACCCCAAATTTAGAAATCTAATAAAATGGAAACGTTCGCGGGCGAATATTTACTCTTTTTATATGGGTTTCGGTTCTCGGGTTAGTTAACCCATGAACCGACCTCTCATAATAAATGGATTGGTCTTGGGTTCCTTCCGCCATCCTACCCAATGAATTATTAGGATTCGTTTTCAATAGAATATTATGTATTCACGGGTTCCCTCGTTCCCATCGCCTCTCGATTAATGGTTAGGTCTTAATTCTACAATGGAGCCCGTAATAAAATTTGTTTTTGAGTCAATCTTCTCAGTCTTTATTGTCTCGGGGCTCTTGGCTTTTTTGTTCTATGAACAGATTCATCTAATTATGAATCCATCAGTCTTAATGCTTTATTACACTACCTTTTATGAGATGACCCATAGACCTTACATATTACATATTGGAATCATATATCATTCATATTCTTTTTCTCTCTTTCTTTCACCCTTCCATTTATCCGCATACTTTTATTGCTTCACAACTCATAA